GACATTGTCGAATAGGCTAAACCCCTTTTAATGTCTTTTTGAGCAAGAGCTAAAGTAGCTCCTAATAATAGTGTGATTATGCCGATCAACGAGATTAAATTCATTATATGGGGTATAACCATGAAAAGAGGGAAAAGGCGAGCTACAAGAAAAATCCCTGCGGCCACCATAGTAGCAGCGTGTATAAGAGCCGAAATAGGAGTGGGTCCCTCCATAGCATCGGGTAACCACACATGAAGGGGAAATTGGGCAGACTTAGCAACCGCACCGGCAAATAATAAAGCAGCACACAAAGTAACAAAGGAAAAATGAACTTCATTATTATAAATCAAGTTATTGAGTATTTCGAATAAATCCCGAAATTCAAAACTACCTGTTATCCAATAAAAACCTAAAATTCCTAATAATAACCCAAAATCGCCTACGCGATTAGTTACAAATGCTTTTTGACAAGCATTTGCCGCAGAAGGCCGTGTAAACCAAAACCCTATTAATAGATAGGAACACATCCCAACCAATTCCCAAAAAAAATAAATTTGTATCAAATTTGAACTAGTAACTAATCCCAACATGGAAGTACTGAAAAAACTCATATAAGCAAAAAATCTCAAGTATCCTTGATCGTAAGCCATATAATTATCACTATAAATAAGAACCGTGATTCCAACAGTAGTAATTAACATTGACATAATAGAAGTAAGTGGATCGATCAGGCAGCCGAATTCTAAAGAAAAATCATTATCGAGTGTCCAAGACCATACATATTGGTGGATAGAACTGCTATTTATTTGCTGAATAGATAGATTAGTTGAAAAAATCATGACTATACTTAACAATAAAATACTTGTAAAAGCCCACATACGACGAAGATTTTTTGTTGCTGTCGGAAAAAGAAGAAGCCCCACTCCTATTAACATAGGAACTGGAAGTGGAACGAAAGGTAAAATCCACCCATATTGATATGTTTGTTGCATAAAAAAATTTAAATTCGTAATTAATTCTTTCCGATTTATCGGATTTTACTTCTTTTGAAAGGAGTCAATAAAAAAATGAAAATATGCACTAACTTAACCTAACTTAAATATAAAAATATAGAATTTTTTAATTTTTATTTCTTTTTACTTATTCTTTCTCTTTCTGAATTTCTTCTAAATATTTCAAATATTCAAATCAAGAAGTTCCAATAGGTCAAATCGTATGAAAGACAAAGATTAATTATGAGTCTCCTTCTACTTTGAAAATTCAAGTCAAATTTTGACAAGTTACTAAAAATATTCTTCTTTTTTTTTTTAGAAAAATTTGATGGGATTTTACCATATCGTTGATAGATAGTCCATTCTTTTCTAATTTTAGAAAAAAATTCTCTAGAAAAGCGCAGATTTTTTTTGAACAATAGATGTCTTTCACATCCAGCTATACCAATGAGTAATCTCTTAATTTTTATTTAAATGGCAGTTCCAAAAAAACGTACTTCTGCATCAAAAAAGCGTATTCGAAAAAATTTTTGGAAAAGGAAAGGCTATTGGGCGGCGTTAAAAGCATTTTCTTTAGGTAAATCTCTTTCTACCGGGACTTCAAAAAGTTTTTTTGTGCGACAAACAAATAAAATCAAAAAATAAGTTATTAAGAAATAAAGCAGAAAACCTTAGAACAATCTAAATCGCCCTGACTCAAAAATTGAACCCTTCCTTTTCAAAAAGAAAATTCCCCAATTCCATTTCCTAGTGAATTAATCCATAGGAAATGGAATTCTTCTGTTTACTTTGTCCGAATTCAAACAAAGTGTTTTTTTGTTAAAAAACACAAGATACTCTATTTTTTTCTATTTTTTCTTTCCAGGACAGGAGTCTTATTTTTCCCATCAACCTATTTGTACTATAAAAAAAAGATTTTCTTTTTTGTACAACTTTCTTACTTTTTTATTTTCTATAAATTCTTATTCTTATATATAGCCGATATATCTCTCGCCATCAATTCACGCAAAAACACTTAATGAAAATATTCTAGATAAATTTGTGTGAATTTTTAATAATCTAAAATATTTTTTTGTTCATTGATAAAACTGATTTTTTGGTTGCACTTTTTAAAATCAAATAAATCAAAACGGTAAATAAAAAAAAATGTTTTTTTTTTGGGGGGCTTAATTCATAGTAAGACTGGCCGGTTTTAGAAGAGCTCAAGTGGAGAAGAGTCTAAAATCCACAATAAAACTAAAACCCTAAACTAAAATAATGAACCTTCAAGTACATATTTGAACAAATTTTTATTCATCCATTTGAATCTTTCCTAGAAAATATTGCACCCAATTGAATTCTTAAATCTAGACGATTTTTTTATAATAGGTTATTATGGGGTCAAGACAAGCCGCTATGGTGAAATTGGTAGACACGCTGCTCTTAGGAAGCAGTGCTAGAGCATCTCGGTTCGAGTCCGAGTAGCGGCATGGCATATCATCTCCTAAAAAAAATAAATAAATTAGATCCTATAATGAATAATAATGAATTCCATTTCCGATTTCGATTTTATAATTAAGGAACTTTTTTTATGATATTTTCAACTTTAGAACATATATTAACTCATATTTCTTTTTCGGCTGTTTCAATTCTAATTTCAATTCATTTAATAACCTTTTTTGTCGATGAAATCGTAAAACTATATGATTCATCCGAAAAGGGCATGATAATGATCTTTTTGTGTATAACAGGATTATTAATTTCTCGTTGGATTTATTCAAAACATTTTCCACTAAGTGATTTATATGAATCGTTAATCTTCCTTTCGTGGAGTTTTTCCTTTATTTATATCGTTCCATATTTCAAAAAAAATAAAAATCTTCTAAACACAATAATTAGTCCAAGTGCTCTTTTTTCCCAGGGCTTTGCTACCTCAGGTCTTTTAACTGAAATACACGAATCCACAATATTAGTACCCGCCCTTCAGTCCGAGTGGTTAATAATGCACGTAAGTATGATGATATTAGGATATGTGGCCCTTTTATGTGGATCATTATTATCAGTATCACTTCTAGTCATTACAGTTAGAAAAAAGAGAAGATTTTTTTCTACGAATAATCGTTTATTAAATTTAAACGAGTCATTTTTACTTGGTAAAGTCGAATACATGAATCAAGCAAAAGGAACAAATGTTTTACAAAAAACTTCTTTTTTTTCTCCAATAAATTATTATAAGTCACAATTGTTGAATCAATTGGATTATTGGAGTTATCGGGTTATTAGTCTAGGATTTCTCTTTTTAACGATAGGAATTCTTTCTGGAGCAGTATGGGCTAACGAAGCATGGGGATCCTATTGGAGTTGGGACCCAAAAGAAACTTGGGCCTTTATTACTTGGATCATATTTGCAATTTATTTACATACTCAAACAAGTATAAAATTGAAGGGTACAAATTCAGCAATTGTAGCCTTTATTGGATTTCTTATAATTTGGATATGCTATTTTGGAGTAAATCTATTAGGAATAGGATTACATAGTTATGGTTCATTTACATTAACATCTAATTAAATAAAAAAAAAAAAGGGGGGGTTCTTATCAATAGGAATAGAAAAGCATGCAATGCATATCAGATAAAAAACTTTGTGTGAACTAGTGAGAGCCCCGCGAATCAAAGTCACGGGGCTCTCACCAGTTCAAATTCATTTTTTTTACTTAACACAAGAGAAGAAAAAGCCTTCTTTTTGTCATTGTACAACGAACCTTTTTGTAAATGATAAGATAGTTTTTTTGTTATCAACAAAAAAACTATCTATAAAAAAAATTAGATAGGATAACTTCAACCTTTTCAACTGATAGTGAAAGAATGAAATCTGGGTACATACCAATACCGAGTACGGGTAAAAAAATAGAGATCGAAAGAAATAACTCTCGCGGCCCAGAATCAAAAAAATAAGAGTTTTGGCCGTTAAATATCTTGTATCCATAGAACATCTGGCGTAACATAGATAATAAATAAATAGGGGTTAATATCATTCCAATTGCCATTACAAAAGTAATTAGGATTTTTGTCATTAAAAGCAATTTTGGACTAGTAACTAATCCAAAAAATACTATTAATTCGGCAACAAAACCACTCATACCTGGTAATGCGAGGGAGGCCAGCGAAAAACTACTGAACATCGTGAACATTTTTGGCATTGGAATAGCTATTCCACCCATTTCGTCAAGATAAAGAAGACGTATTCTATCATAAGTTGTTCCGGCCAAGAAAAAAAGTGCAGCACCGATAAATCCATGAGAGATTATTTGTAAAAGGGCTCCGTTGAGCCCCATATCCGTGATAGAACCAATTCCTATAATTATGAAACCCATATGAGATACAGAGGAATAGGCTATTCTTTTTTTTAAATTCCGTTGACCAAGAGATGTTGAAGCTGCATAAATTATTTGCATTGCGCCCACTATTATCAACCAAGGAGAAAATAGAGAATGAGCATGAGGAAATAATTCCATATTGATGCGAATTAATCCATAGGCTCCCATTTTTAATAAGATTCCGGCTAGAAGCATACAAGTACTATAATGCGCTTCTCCGTGGGTATCTGGTAACCATGTATGTAGGGGTATGATTGGTAATTTGACAGCAAAAGCAAGAAAAAACCCAATATAAAATAATATTTCCAAGGCCACAGGATAGGACTGATTAGCCAATATTTCAAAATTTAATGTTGGTGTAGTAGAACTATATAAACCGACGCCCAGAACTCCCATTAAAAGAAAAATAGAACCCCCTGCCGTGTACAAAATAAACTTTGTAGCCGAATACAGACGTTTTTTTCCTCCCCACATGGATACAAGTAGATAAACGGGAATTAATTCTAACTCCCACATGAGAAAAAAAAGTAAAAGATCTCGAGAAGAAAATAATCCTATTTGTCCACTGTACATTGCTAACATTAGGAAATGAAATAATCGAGAATCTCGAGTAACTGGCCAAGCCGCTAAAGTAGCTAAAGTAGTGATGAATCCCGTTAGTAAAATGGGTCCTATAGAAAGTCCATCTATTCCTAATCTCCAATGAAAATCCAAAAAAAGGATCCATTGATAATCCTCCATTAGTTGGATTAATGGGTCGTCTGATTGAAAATGATAACAGAATGCATAAGTCGTTAGAAGAAGCTCTAAAATACACATACATATAGTATACCAACGGATTACTCTATTTCCCCTATGTGGAAGAAAAAAAATTAAGCAACCTGCAAATATTGGTAAAACTGCAATTATTGTTAAACAAGGAAAATGGTTCGTGGTAAAGACAAGATACGCTTGGGCCAGAAAAACCCGTGCTCAAAATCAAATGAAATTGAGCACGGATTTTGTCGGTAAAAAAAAGAAAATGGGTTCAAGTAGAGTTTTATCGAATGTATCAATAAGCTAGACCCATACTGCGAGTTGTTTCATGCCATAAATAAACCCGAACACTCAAAAAATCCGTTGGACACGCGGATTCACACCTCTTACAACCAACGCAGTCTTCGGTCCTTGGGGCAGAAGCGATTTGTTTAGCTTTACATCCATCCCAAGGTATCATTTCTAATACATCGGTGGGGCACGCACGGACACATTGGGTACATCCTATACATGTATCATAAATCTTTACTGAATGTGACATTGGGTCTATACATTTTGAACGTCATAAATTTTCGGTCTAGTAAACTAACTTATAAATGAATCCTATAGTTAGATACTGGACGAATCAATGAGTGATCATAATCAATTTACTTCCGAATTTCTTTATGAAAAAGGACCAAAATACTTTGATTTCCTGTGTTTTTGCAACCACGATCATACCTTACCCGTCTCAAACCTAAACCTATTAATTTGAACTTATTTCTAAATATTAAATATTCAATTCAAATTTCCAATGATACTATTTATTCAACAAGTTTGATTGGTTAATACGAGTTGATTTTCTGTTACGATAAATTGATGAAACAATAGCCGGTCCAATAGCTGCTTCAGCGGCTGCAATAGTTATAACAAAAATTGAAAAAATGTCTCCTCTTAATTGACGATTATCAAAAATATCAGAAAATGTTACAAAATTTATATTAACTGAATTTAAGAGAAGTTCAAGGCACATAAGGGCTCTAACCATATTTCGACTTGTGATCAATCCATAGATACCAACAGAAAATAAATAGGCACTCAAAACAAGTATATGTTCGAGCATCATTAATCAACTCCTTAGCAAGATCAATTTTGATTCGTTTTAATCTGAACAAAAATTCAATAGATTCGATTCTAACAAATATGAAACAAGGAAATAGATTGGTAATAGATCGATATAAAACTAAAGCCTTTCTATTCTATTTTTTAAACAGTAATTCAAATTAACGAATTATACCTTTATGTGTTAGTTAATTCTATTTGAATTAAATTACTTGTTTAAAAGATTTCTTATTGACGAGCTATAGAAATAGCACCTATTAAAGCGACTAAAAGGATTATTGAAATGAGTTCAAATGGAAGAAAAAAATCCGTTGCTAAATGAATTCCAATTTGTTGACTATTACTTATCAAATCTTGTTCTAAAATCTGATTTGATTTTGTAGTCCAGCTGATCCCATACCAGGCCGTGTCTGGAATAGTAGTAATTAGTGAAATAAAAAGACTTGTACAAATCATTGAAGTAACCCCATCCCCAACGGTCCAAAGATGAAAATCTTTGTAATATTCTGAACCATTCATAAACATCACAGCAAAAATTATTAAAACATTTATAGCTCCTACATAAATAAGGAGCTGCGCAGCAGCTACAAAATACGAGTTCGATAGAATATAGAATAAGGATATACAAAAAAGAACCAATCCCAATGAAAAGGCCGAATAAATTGGATTCGGCAGTAATACTACTGCCAGACTTCCTAATATAAGACCCAATCCTAGAAAGACTAAAAGAAAATCATGTATTGGTCCGGGTAAATCCATTTGATTTTATCAAAAAAATCGAAATATTTCATGTCTTTGTTGACCTGACCAGGAAAAAGAAGTTATCTTTTTTTTTTTTTTATTTTAACATACTTCTTAATTTTAATTGAATTTAATTTGAATAAATGAGGATTTTTGGATTGATGTAAATACAGGACTGCTTTTATTTAGTTTCGAAAGCAAAGGTTAAAACTTTATCTTTATATGATTAAATCATTACATTATTCGAATAGAAACTCATTTTATTTTAAATCAAAATAAAGCCACGACCCTCACCAACCAACCGTTCTTTTATATTGACAAAGCAAAAAACCTCATTCCTTTAACTCCAAAAAATTTCAAAAGCTAGTTTTTTATTTGTAAATGTTTTGTGAATCGGGAGTTTTATAGATTGTTGAGTTGAGGTAAATTCGAAAAAATTGTTCTAATTGTGTAATCTTCAATTATTGATACCGGTAACCGGCCTAAAGAAATTTGATTATAATTCAATTCATGACGATTATAAGTAGAAAGCTCATACTCTTCCGACATTGATAAACAATTTGTTGGACAATATTCAACACAATTACCACAAAATATACAAATTCCAAAATCAATACTGTAATTAAGTAAGCGTTTCTTTCGAATATCCGTTTGCAATTTCCAATCTACAACGGGTAGATCTATAGGACATACACGAACACATACTTCACAAGCAATGCATTTATCAAATTCAAAGTGGATTCGTCCTCGGAAACGTTCTGATGTAATCAATTTTTCGTAGGGGTATTGAATAGTTACAGGTAAACGATTCGCGTGGGATAAGGTAATCACGAAACCTTGACCAATGTACCTGGCAGCTCGTGTTGTTTGTTGACCGGAGTTCAAGAACCGAGTTAGCATAGGGAACATGTCGAAATATCTATAAATAATTTTACTCGTTTCTTTCTCTTGTTTGAGACAAGTTATGAAGAATATTGTATTCCTTTACAGTGAAAGAAGTTGGAACGAAGTCGTTAATAATAGATTACCTAAAGAAATAGGTAAAAGAAATTTCCATCCAAGATTTAATAGTTGGTCCATTCTCAGCCGTGGTAAAGTCCATCTTGTTGCAATAGAAATGAATAAGAACAAATAAGTTTTAGCCAGTGTAATAAAGACACCGATTATTGTTCCAAAAACTTTCCCTTTTTTATTTATGTCAAATAACTCAGGACCAAATAGGTTTGGGATAGAAAGATTCCACCCACCCAAGTAAAGAATTGTTACAAATAATGAAGAAATTAGTAGATTTAGATACGAAGCAACATAAAATAAGCCAAATTTGATACCCGAATATTCGGTTTGATAACCAGCTACTAATTCTTCTTCTGCTTCTGGTAAATCAAAAGGCAATCTCTCACACTCGGCTAGAGAAGAAATTAGAAAAATGATAAACCCTATAGGTTGACGCCACAAATTCCATCCCCAAAAACCATATTTGGATTGTGTTTCAACTATATCAACTGTACTTAAACTGTTAGATAATCATAGTCGACAATAACATCACTGCTTTCATCGCTATTACAGAACCGTACATGAGATTTTCACCTCATACGGCTCCTCATAGGTCACAAATAAATCTAAGAACCTTTCAACATTATTTATCTTGATGTGTTTGTAGGATCTATAGAGAATAAAACTCTTATCCTAAGGCCTAGAATTAGACTAATGGAATTCTGTCTGCTAGATTTATAATTATAATAATAAGTGCTTCTGAATTGATCTCATATTTTAAGAATTTTCATTTTTCTTTGTTGATTAAAAACTTTATCCTTGAATGAAAAAAATACTTTTTAGAGGAATATCGCATAGATATTTCAACTTCTCGTTTTCGATTACGAAAAAGAATTTAGGCATTACATAACAAGAATTTTTTTGTTCCTATTCTCCTTTCTCAGAAAAGAAGCATTATCCCCATTATCAAAAGTAAAAGATTTCTTCGTTTTGATAGTTATTTACTTAATCAGTGGACAGGAACATACTCTGGGTCGAAATCACGGGGAGTACTTCTTAGAAATTTCTACTAACTTAAAGCCCCAATTCGAATTATTTTTCTATAAAAAAATATCCTATTGGATAATTTTCAGAATCTCCATTACTAATCCTTTGTGTATCTTGGTCTTTCTAACCATCCACCCGTTTTTTTTTAATCTTTCATTAGGATAATACATCTATGGTAATAGTATATAAAAAACCCGTACAATTGATCATCTTTTAAACCCGCTTCAAGCCATGATGACTAATCAGCCAATCTTGGGGTAAACAGCCTTGACTGCTTATGTTTACTTTCACTTAATTCTTGCACATAGGAAATGAGATTTCATTCTTTTAACAGCAAATTTGTAAGCCGTTTTATTTCACTCACATAACTATCTGGTTTAATTCATCAACCCAACGATGAATAAAAAATAGATATTCAAACCATTTGACTTTCTTGTTAGAAAGAAAAGAAATGGGGGAATTTTTATGTCTCACCGAATCACACGTAGAGATATTGATAATACACATAGAGTTAATGGTATTTCATAACTAATTGATTGAGCAGCAGCCCTTAATCCACCTAAAAAGGAATATTTATTATTTGATCCATATCCTGACATAAGCAATCCAACTGGAGCAAGACTTGAAATGGCGATCCATAAAAAAACACCAATACTAAGATCGGCTAGAATAAAACGATAGCTAAAAGGAATTATTGAATAACTTAATAAAATGGATATGACTGCTATGGATGGACCAATACTGAATAAACGAGTATCTCCTCTAGATGGAAGAAGATTTTCTTTGAAAAGTAGTTTTGTGCCATCGGCTAAAGCTTGAAGAACTCCCAAAGGACCCGCGTATTCGGGTCCAATACGTTGCTGTATCCCTGCGGATATTTCTCTTTCTAACCAAACAATTACTAGAACACCCAGTGTGATTCCTAATACAAGAATTAAAATAGGGACAAGCATCCATATGATCCCATACGTTTCTTTTAAGGATTCCAGTCTGGAAAAAGAATGGATAGCTTCTATTTCTGTTATATCAATTATCATTTCAACGATCAACTTCTCCCATAATGATATCTATACTACCTAGTATCGTCATAATATCAGCCAATTTCATTCTTTTAACTAACTGCGGAAGAATTTGCAAGTTGATAAACCCCGGCGGTCGGATTTTCCACCTCCAAGGAAAAACACTCTGATCTCCGATCAGAAAAATTCCCAATTCTCCTTTTGGTGCTTCGACTCTTACATAAAGTTCTTGCTTGGACAATTCAAAAGTGGGAGAAGGCTTTTTACTAATAAATCGATATTCAAAATCATTCCATTCAGAGTCTTTTATTCTATCAAAGCGCCGGCTTTCTAAATTCTCATAGGGCCCCCCTGGAATTCCTTCCAAGGCTTGTTGGATTATTTTTATGGATTCTGTCATTTCACCGATTCGTACTAAATAACGAGCTAATGAATCCCCTTCTTTTTGCCATTGAATTTCCCAATCAAATTCGTCATAACACTCATAACGATCAACTTTACGAAGATCCCATTGTATTCCGGAAGCTCGTAGCATTGGCCCCGATAAACCCCAATTTAGTGCTTCTTCTCCGCCAATAATACCTACGCCTTCAACTCGTTCTAAAAAAATAGGATTTCGCGTAATAAGCTTTTGATATTCAGCAACCCCAGTTAAAAAATAATCGCAAAAATCTAAACATTTATCTATCCAGCCATAAGGTAGATCGGCAGCGACCCCTCCGATACGAAAATAATTATGCATCATGCGCATACCGGTAGCAGCTTCGAATAGGTCATATATCAATTCTCGTTCTCGAAAAATATAGAAAAAGGGGGTCTGTGCCCCAATATCTGCCATAAAAGGGCCAAGCCATAACAAATGAGAAGCGATACGACTCAACTCCAGCATAATAGCTCTAATATAGCTAGCCCTTTTAGGTACTTGAATATTGCTTAGCTGTTCAGGTCCATTTACGGTTATTGCTTCTGTAAACATGGTAGCTAAATAATCCCAACGTGTTACATAAGGCAAATATTGTATAATTGTTCGATTTTCCGCAATTTTCTCCATTCCTCTATGTAAATAACCCAATATAGGTTCACAGTCAATAACATCTTCACCGTCGAGAGTAACGATCAGTCGAAGAACACCATGCATTGATGGGTGGTGAGGCCCCATATTCACTATCATGAGGTCATTTCTTGTAATTGGTGTAATCATAAGTTTTTCCCGAGTCAGTCTTCCATGCATTTCTGAAAGTAAAAAGAAGTTCATTAAAATTTTAATGACTAAGTTCATCAAATCATGCTTCAAATTAACGAGTTTTTATTTCTCGAATATCCAACTTATTAATTAATTCTTTATAGCGTCCTCTACTTCTTTTTGACAAATAGACTAGTAGTCGTTGACGTTTTCCCAAAATTTTTCGCAAACCTCTCTGAGATGAAAAGTCTTTTTTGTGCAATTCCAAATGTGAAGTAAGCCTCCTTATCTTAGTGGTGAAACTGAATACTTGAAATTCCACTGACCCTCTATTTTCTTCGTTTTCTTTTTGAGAAATAATCGAAATGACTGAATTTTTTACCATAAAAAAATTCCCCTTTTTCCTTATACAGATATGGATTTTACCGATCAGTAATAATAATGCTATTAATTTCTATGCGATATATACAATAATTTAATCCAAATAACTCCTAATTTTCTGAATTCAAACCAACCACTAATCAATCGAATTTGAAATCCTATTTAGATAGGAATAAAAAAATGATTGGTACGTTTTCGCATCGAAGAATTTAGACCTAAAATACAGAAGCTTCTATTGATTTATTTCAAGATCTAATGGAGATATTATTCATAGTTACTTCATATTGGATACTAGAATGAGATGTGAGACAAGAAAAACACATGATTTGATCTGTATATTTGTTTACTTTCATATACCCTATAATTATATATAGGGTATATAGAAATATGATATATAGAAAAAAGTGTATTATTCACAAAATTTCAATCGCGGATACAGATATATTCTTAACATACTGAAACGACTGCCATTATTGGTATCAAACCAATAACGATCCATACAAGCTAAATCTTCTAATCGATAATTAGGCCAAAGAAAAAGCTTTAATTTCATTAATTGATTTTTTTCTCTATCAAGATGGTTATTGTCGTGTGAAACTTGGCTGATGTTTGTTACGTTCTTTTCATTCCAAAATACTGGATTTCTATCTATATAATTTTTATTCTTTGAACTGAAACAAATTAGAATTCTCACTTTTCTACGACGTTTAAACGATAAAATATTTTCCGGAACAAGTAAATCAAAATGCTTTTTGTCTCTATTTTCGGTTATTCTTTGATATGGTAAAATAGTTTCATCAAAATTTTTCTTAGAAACATATCTTTGTTCTTGATATTTTTGATTAATTTGATGCTTACTCTTATGAAACAACGAAATACCTATGGTTTGGTACATAATAAATTGTCCATCTTTTTTGTCAGACAACCGGAGTGGTTCTACAGTCAATACGCCTTTCTTCATCAATTCTGAGATAGTTAAATTCCTTTGAATCAACATTATATCCAAACTCATTTCTCTCTTTTCAATGGAGGATATAATAATTTTTCTTGGATCTATCAGTCTAAGCAGGAGACAATAGACCTTGGTATTATTGATCATTCTTTGATTCAAAGTTGCGTCCCCTCTCAATTGAAAAAGCAAATAACGTTTCAGGAAGAAATCTAGTTCTGTTTCTGTATTGCTTTTGTATTGTTTTTTCTTTTTCTCCTTTATCATGTCCGAGCTTGCATAATTTTCTTCAATATCTTTTTCTTGTGAGAGGACGGATTCGCGATCTCCTTGGCTTATGGGTTCGTTTTCTTCTTCAGTTCGATGCTTTTTATTCGATGCTATCAACAAATTTATCTTTTTCTTTTCATTAATTTTTTTATTTTTACTACTTAAATTTAAAAAAAGTAATTTGCTTGGTATAAACCAAGGTTTCATTTTATATGCCTTATAAAGTAACACAAATTCTGGCCAAAATTCCAGATTCGATATAGGGCGCTTTAGCATTTTTTCATTCATTCCCATCCAATCAAGAAACCCCTTGTGGGAGTTTAGTGAATTGGTTTCTGGAATCATAAGATAAAAAAGATCTTTTTTAGAAATTATTTGAGAGTTATTAGTACGAATTTGAGCCTTTTTTTGATTCCTATTGGTATCAATTATGATCCAGGCCTCAATATCGACTTTTTGTCTAAGATAAAAATTGAAAATTTTCCAATCAAAATATTTTCTATCAGCCGGTTTTTCCATATATGGAATATCAACCTGCCCTAGATCGTTTGGAATAGGGATGTTCCTCCATATATCAAAAAGGGCTTTTTTAGCCTTGTTATAAGTATAAGAAATTTCTTGGTTTTTATTTACTTCAAGGGGAGGTCTATAAAAAAAGCATTCCGTTTTATTTTCATAATTAATAAATTTATATGATAAAAGATTATATCTATAGGATTTTCGAAAATTCTCTTTTTCATTAGATAATAAATCTACTTCAGATTTTTTTTTGTAACCAACTAATAGGTCTTTTTCAAATAAATGCCGCTTGTTTAAATTTTCCTTTTGAGCTATACAACGCTGGCGAACTCTATTTCGCCGCTTTTCTGGTATTAATATAGACCATCTGATCTGAGATAAATGGTATTGAAAACGCCCTTTTAACCAGTTTTTCCATTGATTCGTTTCATAGTCCGGAAGTTTCTTATTTGCTAATTTCGAATTAACCATTCCTTGTCTTTCAAAAGAATCCCTTATTTTAGGCTTAAGAAAAGGGGGTATTTTTTGATATTGAACAACAGATCTTACCGAGTTACTAATTTTTATTTGTGATAATTTGTAAAATACATAGGCTTGTGACATGTAGGATAAGTCATAAAAAATACGTGAATTTTCTTTAATATTACTAATCTTATCAAGTGGCTTTTTTATAGTCGAAATAAAAGAAATTGGAGTTTTCTTTTTTGTATTAATTTTTGCTTGTTTTCTTTCATTATTGTAAATCGATTTATCAATAATTTTTTTCGTTAATTTAAGAAAAAGTTCTGTATTTATTCTGGGAATATTAATGATAGATAAAAATATATCTGTGTAGATTTTTTCAATGAAAATTTTTAAAAAGGAGGGTAATTTACAGATTAATCGAGCATTTCTTCTTTTTAATATTTGCCATTTTTCAAATCTTTTAGCATTATAACTTGTTTTCTTAGGACTAAGATTATTTATTCTTGGAGTTACTTTTTTTTTCTCTTTTGAAATTCTTTCTATTTGATTTCGGATTGTACTTGTTCTATCAGTGAGATCCTTCATTTTTTTTTCTGTCAATGGAGAATTTGTCCAACTCGAAGATGCAATTTGACTAAACGATTCGTGAATTATCTGATTGCTTATCATGGAATCTTTTTCATCTTTAAGTTCGCTCGATTTATAGACTTCTCTTAATCTAAACAATAGAATTGGATTTACTTTTGAAAGTTTTTTTGTTATATTTTTTCTAAAAAAAACACCCTCGATAACCCAATTTTTGATTTCTTTTGAAACGTTTCGAAGTAATTTTGTTTTTTCTTTGAAAACTGTTAGGACTTGAAAATACTTCTTTTTACGTTTTGCAATTAGTTTTTTTACTTCTTTTAAAACGGGTTTAAAAAAAGAAGGACGTTTTCGGGGCGCACCGAAAGGAAGTTCCGCTTCCATTCCCCAAGTTGTTAAAAAACAAAAATCATCTTTTTCTTTTTTCTTTTTCATTAGATCTTTCTGAGAGGATCGTAGTTTTGATTTGCGCCAGGGTTTCAGACAGAAAGGAAACAATATTTTTATCTGAATGCCGTCTGTCAACCAATTTTTTGGAAATTCTGTTTCGGATAATGGAACACCATTATAGGTACATTTAAGATGTATCTCTCTATTCCATTCCTGTAAATCCTCAGTCCATTCAGGAAGTTGGAATAGGAGTATACGGCCAATATTTTTTG